ATTTATTTAATCAGTGGATGGAAGCATACTCTGGATCGGAATTGTGGGGAGTACTGCTTGATTTTTTCTACCAATTTAAAGCCCCAATTAGGATTCTTTTTCTATTATGCGTAAATTCTCTTTTGGATAATTTACAAAATATGCGTTACTAATCCTTTGTGTATCTTGGTGTTTCTAACCATCCACTCTTTTTTTATTAACCCCTTATTTATTTTATGTTAATGCATCTATGAGAATTCATAAAAATGGTAACTAAAACTCAATAAGGTTGGTCTTTTGAGCCCGCTTCAAAACAGGATGACTAATTATCCAATCTTGGGTTAAATAGCCTCTTCTGTTTATAATTCACTTCATTCTTATACATAGAAAATGAGACTCAATATTTTTACTACCATTTGAAATCATCATACTAACTATTAACTAGAAGTAATATCGTATTCTGAAATTCTATTCAATAGAAGCTGTTTTATTTCACTCATATAACTATCTGATTTAGTTCTTCAATCCTAATTGTTGAATTAAAAATAAATAAAATTAAGATAATGAAAGTATCTATTTAATTTATTCGACTCCTTTCCTATATAGTAGTATAAGTATAAAGAAAGGAGGATAGCAATAGCATCGAATAGCCCTTTCTGTTTCAACGAATCGCACGTAGAGATATTGATAAGACACATAGAGTTAATGGTATTTCATAACTAATCGATTGAGCAGCAGCTCGTAGACCACCCAAAAAGGAATATTTATTATTCGACCCATATCCTGACATAAGAAGTCCAATGGGAGCAATACTCGAAATCGCAATCCATAAAAAAACACCTATATTGAAATCAGATAAAATAAAGTTATAGCCAAAAGGAATTACTGAATAGCTTAGTAGAATTGATATAACTGATATGGATGGTCCAATACTGAATAAACGAATATCTCCCCTAGATGGAATAAGATTCTCTTTGAAAAGGAGTTTTGTTCCGTCTGCTAGAGCTTGAAGAACTCCAAAAGGACCGGCGTATTCGGGTCCAATGCGCTGTTGTATCCCTGCAGATATTTCTCTTTCTAACCATACAATTGCTAGTACACTTATTGTGATTCCCAATATAAGAATCAAAATAGGTACAAGTACCCATAGAATTCCATAGACTTCGTTTAAAGATTCCAATCCGGAAAAAGAATGGATATCTTGGATTTCCGTTGTATCAATTATCATTTCAACGATCAATTTCTCCCATAATGATATCTATGCTACCTAGTATTGTCATAATATCAGCCAATTTCATTCTTTTAACTAATTGAGGAAGAATTTGCAAATTGATAAAACCTGGTGGACGAATTTTCCATCTCCAAGGAAAACCATTCTGATCTCCTATTAGAAAAATTCCTAATTCTCCTTTGGGAGCCTCAACTCTTACATAAAGTTCTTGTTTCGGCAATTCAAAAGTCGGAGACGATTTTTTACCAATGAATCGATATTCAAAATCATTCCATTTTGGCTCCTTTTCTCTCTCAAAGCAGCGGATTTCTAAATTTTCATATGGCCCGCCGGGAATTCCTTCCAAAGCCTGCTGAATAATTTTAATGGATTCCGTCATTTCACCAATTCGAACTAAATAACGAGCTAATGAATCTCCTTCTTTTTGCCATTGAACTTCCCAATCAAATTCCTCGTAACATTCATAATTATCTACTTTACGTAGATCCCATTCTATTCCGGAAGCCCGAAGCATCGGTCCTGATAAACCCCAATTTATTACTTCCTCTCTACCAACAACACCTACTCCCTCAACCCGTTCTAAAAAAATTGGATTTCGCGTAATAAGGTTTTGATATTCAACAACCCTTGTTAAAAAATAATTGCAGAAATCAAAACATTTATCTATCCAACCATAAGGTAGATCAGCCGCTACGCCTCCGATACGAAAAAAATTATGCATCATTCTCATACCTGTCGCAGCTTCAAATAGATCATATATTAATTCTCTTTCTCTAAAAATATAGAAAAAAGGGGTTTGTGCACCAATATCTGCCATAAAAGGTCCGAGCCATAGTAGATGAGAAGCTATACGACTTAACTCCAACATAATTACTCGGATATAGCTGGCTCTTTTAGGTACTTGAATATTTCCCAATTGTTCCGGTCCGTTTACGGTTATTGCTTCTGTGAACATAGTAGCTAAATAATCCCAACGTGTTACATAAGGCAGATATTGGATAATTGTCCGGTTTTCCGCAATTTTTTCCATCCCTCTGTGTAAATAACCCAATATTGGCTCACAATCAATAACATCTTCACCATCCAGAGTAACAATAAGTCGAAGAACACCATGCATTGATGGGTGCTGAGGCCCCATATTGACTATCATGAGGTCTTTTCTTGTAGCTGGGACATTCATAGGTTTTTCCTCGATTCATTCTTCCATGAATCGTAAAAAAAAAAGTTCATCTAAATTCAGGATCTAATAAATCGAATAATTGAAAATGACTCTTGAAATTAACGAATTTGTGACTCCCTAATACCCAACTGATTTATTAATTTTTTATAACGTATTCGATTTTTCTTTGCCAAATAAGACAGTAGTCGTTGTCGTTTTCCCAGAATTTTACGTAAACCTCTTTGAGATAAATAGTCTTTTCGATGTAATTCAAAATGTGAAGTAAGTCTTCGTATCTTATTAGTGAAATTGATTACTTGAAATTCAACAGATCCAGGGTTTTCTTCTTCTTTTTTGTTTGAAATAACAGGTATAATTGAATTTTTTATCATAAAATAAAATGAAAGCTTTCCTCTCCCCCCCTTTTTGATAGATATTTTTATTGATCAGTAATAGTAATTACACTAATTTTTTATTTTTTATATTATTAATTAAATTATCTTAATTTACTTAATAATTATGAATTTCTTTTTTTTTTTCAAATAAAATTAATTACTATGCTTAAGCAATCCAATTCAAATATCTATATAAATACTATACTATATTTATGGATTCACAAAATAAAAAATTCTATTGTATACTTAAAAAAAAAAAGAAGACGATTTTTTTGATTCATTTTTCTATCTAAAATCATTGAATTAGTATCAATGATGCGTGTGCGCATTTATAAATATATAATATCTTATCTTCACATATAAGATATGTGAAGATAAGATATTAGTCTATTCTAATTCTAAATAGAAGATAAATGGGAAGATTATCAATCAAATTTTCAATCGCGGATACATATGTATCCTTAATATACTGAAACGGCTTCCATTTTGGGTATCAAACCAATAGCGATTTATACAAGCTAAATCTTCTAATCTATAATTTGGCCAAAGAAAGAATTTTAAATTCATTAGTTTTTTTGTTTCTATATCAAGATCTTTATTTTTAGCCAAAACTTGACAGCCAGTATTTAGTTTATTCTCATTGCAATTTATTGTGTTTCTAGTATTTCTAGGATTCAAACAAATTAGAATTCTCAATTCTCTACGGCGTCTATTGGACAAAAGATTTTCAGGAACAAGCAAATCAGTATGATTTTTATCTTTATTTTCTGTTATCTTTTGATTTCTTGTTCTTGTAATGTTTTTATCTAAATTCTTTTTATCAAGACGACCTTTTTCTGGATTTCTTTTAAAAATTTGGCGCTTATTCTTATGAATCAACGATAGGTTTATGGTTTGGTACATAAAAAATTGTTCATAGTTTTTTCTAGACAGACGAACAGGTTCCAAAGAAAATATTTGTTTTTCAATCAATTCGTTATTGTCGCTACATTCTGTAAGAAGTAAATCCGAATAATTTTGAATTGCCATAGTATCTAGACTTACTTCTCCCTTTTTTACAGAGTTTATAAAAAATTTTTTTAGATTTTTCAATCTAATCAGGAGACAATAAAATTTGATCTGATCCATTATTCTTTCGTCTAATAAATTTTCGAAGTTCAAATGAAAACCCAAATACTTGTCTAGTAAGAATTCTTGTTCTCCTTTTATATCGTTGAGGTAGTAATTTCGATCTACATCTATGTAATCATCTACATTTATACTATTCCAACCATTTTCCCAGTATGAGTCTTCATAAGCTTGGTTTAAGATAGATAGATATCGACCTAATGGACCCGCATCTGCTTCTTCGTTTGCTCCTTTTAGAATGTCGAAGTCGAAATTAAGATATTTTTTCATTTTACTAACATCTTTTACATAAAAAGGGAAAGAAAGGGATTTTATTGGTACGATCCAAGGATTCTTCTTATATGCATCATAAAATATTGATAATTTTGAAAAGAACCAAAATTTCGATTTCGGATTCGATTTCGATATAGAACGATTTGGTATTTCTACATTCATTACCATCCAATCAAAATACTTTCTATCCAGATTTTTTTCCATATCTATAATAGCATCTTCTGCTAGATAATTTTTGATAGAGATATCGCCCGTTATATCAAAAAATTCTTTTTTACATGTGTTGTCATTATAAGAAATGGTTTGGTTTTTGTTTGTTTGGAATGGTGATCTATATCCATAAATATATGAATTTTTCTTATCTGCATAATTAAGATATTTATATGACAAAAGATCATATCTATATTGTTTTTTAATTTTTTTTTGAAAATTTAATAAGTCTACCTGTTCGTTTTCGTTTTTGTAAAGAATTAATCGGGTTTTGTCATAGGAATCATAGTTGATTAAATCTTTATTTTGAGCCACACGATGTTTATTGATTCTATTTCTCCAGTTTTGTGGTACTAATCTCGACCATCTGCTCTCAGGTAAATCATATTGATAATGAACCTTTAACCAATTTGTCCATTGATTCATTACAGAATGGGGACGGTTCTTATGTCTTAATTTTGAATTTACTATTCCTTGTATTCTAAAAAAATAATTCTTTATTTCATTCTTAAGAAAAAAAGATCTTTCATGAGATTCAAAAATAGATCTTAACTTATACTTATATCCCTTAATAACTTGGATTTGTGATAATTTAAAAAATACATATGCTTGTGACAAAGAAGATACGTCACAAGAATTCTCTGAATTCGTATTCGTAATATTACAAGATTTGTGTATAATCGACATAAATGGAATTATACTTTGATGTGTTTTATCAATTCTTTCTGCATTTGTTTTTTTATTGGAAATGGATTTAGTTACAATCTTTTTTGTTGATTCAAGAAAAAGTTGTATATTGATCCTAGGAATACCAATGATACATAAAAGGATATCGATGTATACCCTTTCCATGAAAAATTTGAAAAAAGAATATGATTTACGGGTTAATCGAACAATTCTTCTTTGTAATATTTGCAAAATATTTTTTTTTAATTCGAATCTTTTAGCATCATAAGTGGTTTTGTTAGAATTCAAATTTTTCTCTGAAGTTAGAACCCCCCCTTCGTTTGTCATTTTTTCTATTTCTGTTATGATTGTCTTTGTTTTAACATTAAGATCTTTTATCCTTTTTTCTGTGAATGAACTATTTGTCCAATTCATAGAGTTAATTATAACGGGTGATTCGTAAATCATTGGATTATTCTTACTGATTGTTGAATTTTTGTTGTTTTCACCCAATTCAGATATATTTTTGAATCTAAATAGAATACTTTTGATATTCCATTTTTCTATTTCTTTTAAGATAGTTACAAACCATCTTTTTCTTTCATTTAAAACTTGTAGAACTAGAAAAAAACGATTTTTGAAATTTTTTTTCAATTGTTTTTTAATTTTTTTTAAAATGGGACCCAAAAATGAAAATGGATTGGGGAAATAATTATCAAGGTACGATTCCACTAGTGTTCCACAAGCTGTTAAAAACCAGAAGTTTTTTTTTTGAACGTTTTTTTTTTCAGTAGATCTTTTTTTTTTTTCAGTAGATCGTAGCTTAGATTTGTGCCAAGGTTTCAACACAAAAGGAGATAAGATCCTTATCTGAAGACCCTCTGTGAACCAGTATTGTGGCAATCCTTTGTGGGATACTGGAACGCCCTGATAGGTGCATTTAATATGCACTTCTTTTTTCCAATCTCTAAAATCTTCTGACCATTCGGGATATTGAAATAATAGTATACGAATGATATTTTTTGTTATTATCAATGAAGGTATTATAATATATTTTCTAATAATTGATTGAATTATTATTACAAAGCTTCTAAGTATTAGACCATAAAGAATGCTCTCCCAGGCCTCTTCTATTTCTCTAAGTCTTTTTTCGTCGTCGTTTTTTCCTTCCTCTTTTTCATCCTCTTCGATCCTTTTCTCTAAAGCCAAAAATTCTGAATTGTCTGTACCTTTTTTCCTGAAATATTCTTTCAAAAATATGGATATATCTTCGAAAAGATCAACCAAAAAAAGTTTTTGTGTTTGGTCCAAAAAAAGAGGGGAATTGGCATGTCTTTGAAAGAATTTCCAAGTCACTGTTTTACGCCTTAGAGAGCGCATAGATCCTTTGATTATTTCTCGGGAAAAATCCGGTTCGCGTGAATAATTTAGTAAAAACAATTCGTCCTGATAAATAAGATCACTATCCTCATAGTCATCAGTATTAGAAGGCCCTTGAAGAAAATTATCTGTTTTACTATTAAAAATCACTATAGGTTGGGCGTATCTGGAACGAATCTGAGGTTCCTGTGTTTGTGCTACTCCTTCCGTCAGTTCCTCCAATTCGTCGATTAAGCTGTATGACCACCTAGGAACTTTTTTACTTATTTCGTGTACTTTGTGATGGTTTATATCACTTTCAATTGTGTCCAATAATAATTTTTTTTTTCTTTTTTTTTCTTCGGAATATATTTTGACTTGTTCATGTTCTGGAAATAAATAAAGTTTGTCAAAATTAAAACTTGATACTGATTTTTCCGAAAATTTACTTATTAAGTTAAAAAAAAAACCAATTTCATTTAATAATGATTTTCTATCAAATGGATTTATTTTCTGTTCAAATTCGGGATCTGGATAATTACTATTAATAGAAAGAAGGAGACCGTGAATCTTATTGATAAAAATGGAATTTCTTTTGAAAATTTCATTTTCAAATGGTCGTGACCAACTGTTTATGTTTAGCATTTGTCCACGACCGCATCCATTCAAGAAAGGATCATATATTTGAGTTAAGTATTTTCTTTTCTTCTTATCATTACACAATCTAATTCGGTTTTCTAATACATCCATAGGAAGAAATTGCTTATCTAGAACTTTAGCCCTTTTATAAAATTCATTGCTTAGTTTCTTTCTTTTTTCTTTATTAGTGGAGCTCCAATAATTAGACAATTCATTATAGGAGATTTTATCTCTTGTGAAGAGATCAATTTTTTTTTCCATCATATTAAGAAAAGTAGATAAATGAGGTGGATACGTGAAAGATATTCTTTCTTTTCCATCACTTTGACATATCTGAAAAAAAAATTGTGAATTTTCATTTCTTACGACATTGTCAAAGTGATCATTTTTGATATATCGCAATGGACGATTCCATCGTTCAAAATCGAAAAGAGTCTTTACAAGAGATAGTTGAAAAGGAT